ATTGGAACGGTTGTCTCGAACTGCTTCATAGCATTATCGATTAGAAATGCATTTTCTAGCATTTGACTCCGCACCACCAAAGTATTTAGTCGCCCCCTGGAAAGATAGCCCAGAAAGTCGATATAATCTTTGTATAAGTGGTTTATATGAATCCTTCCGGGTTGAGACCACACGTGAAAATGCCATTGCCATAAATTGACAAGGTAATATTTCCATTTATTCATCAGAAGAGGCATATCTTTTGAAGCCAGAACAGATTTTCCTTGATATCTAACATAATGCATGATAGGATGCTTGGACAACCATAAGTTGTCCTGAAAATCATTAACAAAGACTTGGACAAGATCTTCTACTTTTCCATAAAAAGAAATTCGCTCAAAAAGGAGTCCTGAAGATGTTGATCGTAAATGAGAAGATTGGTTACGGAGAAAAAAGAAGGTTGATTCATATTCATATACATGAGAATTATATAGGAACAAGAAAAATCTTGGATTACTTGTTGAAAAAATGGAATTTGATTTCTTTGGAGTAATAAGACTATTCCAATTAAAATACTCATGAAGAAAGAATCGCAATAAATGTAAAGAAGAGGCATCTTTTACCCAATAGCGAAAGGTTCGAACCAAGATTTCCGGGCGAATGGGGTAGGGTATTAGTACATCTAAGACATAGTGTAAATGTGAGAAATTGTTCTCGAAAAAAGGAAATATTGAATGAATTGATTGGAAATTATGAGATTTCGCCATTTCTTTTTCTTTCCCTTCTAAGAAAGCTACTAATCGTAGGGAAAATGGAATTTCCACAATGACTGAAAATCCCTCCGATATCATTTGCGAATAAAATTGATTGTTGTGTCCAATAAATTGATTTGGATTAGAATCCTTAGCATAAATACTCAAATGAATCCGTTGATACGTCCGACTAATTAAACGTTTCACACTGAGTGAACTAGATTTATTGTCATAACCCCCATTTTCCAACGGAATCGTCGATCTATTTAAACCGTGATCATGAGCAAGTGCATAAATATACTCTCGAAAAAGAAGTGGGTATAGGAAGTTGTGTTGCTGAGATCTATCTAGTTCTAAATGGATTTGATATTCTTTCATTTGAAATTCGATTGCAACAAAAGGTAAGGTATTTATTGGATTATCAAATGATACATTGGGTTATCAAATGATACATGGTGCGATACAGTCAAAACAAAGTATTGTAGTAAAAAAAAAAATGGATACCTTGGAAACGGGTAAACTCATTACCGGATTCTCGATTTTCTCATTTTTGAATTGGTTTATGTTTATTATAGTATAAATAGGTGGTTAGAAATCCTTTATTTTTGCAATCCAACCGCTCTTTTGATTTTGGAAAACAAAATATCTTTATCAATATACTGCTTCTTCTACACATTCATCTCCAACCCATAATAGGGACAAACTCATAGTTAGGACTCATTAAAAAAATCGCTAATCGACTCACGGAAAACCCCTTCCCCGCATTAGGAACTAATATCTTTTTAACGTTTAATTAGATCGGGGAATTATTCAAATTCAATTCAGAAGAGAAGCTCGTTCCTTTTTATTTCCCGAGAATTGGAACCATAAGGCTCTATCCATTTATTCACTCGACCCAACTTTGAATTTTGAATTCAATTTTTTGTTCTGCGCCAACAATTCAAACCCTATTTTGAAGCCATTGAATCAGAATAAAGTATTCTCAAAATTTTCCATTGATACGACATGCTGGTTTTTCCATTCATTCCTTTCAGGATCAGTCGTGGTCTTACAAACTCTCCCGATGGTATGGACGAATCCTTTGTTTCATATAAATGTGTAAAAGATGCTAGCCGCACTTAAAAGCCGAGTACTCTACCGTTGAGTTAGCAACCCGAATAATTCGAATGGGTGGATACAATCGGAATAAAAAAGAAATAAAAGAAAAGAAATGAAATTGCACAACGGAATCAAAATATTAAATTAGCAAGAAATCGACTAACAAAATTTAGAATCGATTGGGAACATAAAAAAAAAAGACTTCTTGTATAACAGCGAATCCAGCGAACCCAGTACTTTAATTTTGAATAATTTTGAATGAAGTAAAAAAAAAACCAAACCTCTGTTACGGAGATAAATAGGTACGGAGATAAATGGATCCGTTTATCCTTATCCACGATCGAATTATCGTTGTTCGATACGCTGTTGTCAATATGACGGTGAATGTTGAATATTAATGTTAAGAAAAGAATCTAAAAAAATAAAATGGCGAAAACAAAAAGAATGGATTTATTAATTTAATTAAAATAAAAAAAAAAATTATAACATGAAATAAATAAATAATATAGAAAAGAAATAATTTAGAAATGCTTTTGAAAAAAAAAAAATAGAAAAGAAAAAGAAAGAACTTGCGTTAGATTTGCACTACATATTTACTATACATAAATACAAATGGATACATCGCTATAGCTGAAAGAATAAAAATAAAAAAAAAAATCTCGGGTTGACATTGCTTCAATCAATCAATATAAGTAAAATAAACAAGTGGAATCCCTTGTTTTATGATTTGTTAATAGATTTAGAACGACAAACTATAAAACGCCCGGTTTCGATTGCGAGTAATGTAAATTTTCGATTTCTCGACCCAATTAGTTCGTTGTATTCATTTGATCTTTTTTATATGCATCTTATATCAATAAAATTCTAGCAATAAAATTGATTTTTGTTCTTCCGCTTATTTTTTTTGTCCTTATACTTCCAGAACATGATACTTTATGGGAGCAATATTAAATAGGAATAAAAAATAGGTATGAATAGAACAAAAAAGGGGGGATTAGTAAAGAAAAAGTTATACAAAACAATATAGGAGTCATCCACACCCTCTTTTTTTTATTCTATATCCTCGATGCAATTTCGTTTAATTAAGATGAAGTTCCTTAAAAATCCCAGCCTTCTTTGAAATATCATGAACCGTTCCTGTAGGTTGAGCGCCCTTGTCAAGGAAATCTAAAATAGCAGGAATATTTAAATGGGTTTGATTATTTATCGGATCATAAAAACCCACTTTCCGAAGATCTCTTCCCTCTCTTCGGGATCGAGCATCGATTGCAACGATTCGATAAACAGCTCATTGGGATAGATGTAGATGAACAATACCCCCCCTAGAAACGTATAAGAAGTTTTCTCCTCGTACGGCTCGAGAAAAAATGATTAGAAATTGTGTGATTTAAGTCCTTCTTTTTCAAAAAAAAAAAAGCATTCGTACTCTCATAACTCAAGTTGGATAACTTTTAAATAGCCCAAAAGAAAATCTTTAGGGATTTCTTTTTTTGAGTGGTCTCTAACCCCTTTTTTGTTTGTCTCGTTTCGAATCGATTTTTTGATTCTTAATTCCCATTCTGATCGAATTGTTGAGACAATTGAAAACGGTATTTCCTTGTTCCAGGATCCTTTTTATCTTTGCCTTGAATCATTGGGTTTAGACATTACTTCGGTGATCTTTCGTTTTCAAAAATGGCGGCAACACACCCCTTTTTGCGATTTTTTTCTATCAAAGAATCATACGAACAATTGATTCCTGCATGATACACTTTTCATCGAAAGAGTTTTACCAATTCCAACAAATTGTCGTTTTGGATTTCAAAATTGCTCGAATCGGATTCTTTCGATTTATATATCAAAATATACTTACGAAGTTTGTTACAACTTATTGATTGGTATTAACCCTAGATCCTTGCCCCCGCGAAATGAACAAATACTTTCTACTCAAGCTCCATCATGTCCTATTTACACTACACCCCAAAACCCCAAAAAAAACGAGAATTCTAGTAGAACAGAACAAAGCATGTCGAGCCAAGAGCCCATTCATTTCTAGATAATCTACAATCTAAAATGGCGGATGAAAAAAAAATCCACAGCGGATCGTGTCCTTCAAGTCGCACGTTGCTTTCTACCACATCGTTTCAAACGAAGTTTTACCATAACATTTTTTCTAGTTTTGAACCGGTATGTAATTGATTCGATTATGGAATCATGAATAGTCATTGCTTCGGTCAATACCCAGTCCTTTTTCCTTCAATATGAAAGGAATAGTTAGTTAATTTATGAGGAAGAAGCCTCAGTAAGAATTTAATTTCACCCTCTATTTTAATTTTATTGCATGAATGCAATATTTCTTTTTATTTCTAACTAAAACAAAAAAGAACACGAATAAAAATAAAAAGAAAATAAAGTAAAAAGTAAATAAGAGGATGAAGATATATGAATGGACCCCGTCTCAATTATTAATTATGATTAAATACATTTCCAATTATTAATTAGAGCCAAACATCAAATACCTCCAGCTCAAAGAAAATTCATCCATATGAAACTCGATTGATTATGAGATCTTACATCGCTCACTAACTCGTATGGACCCCACTCCCAATTCATTCTGGGGGATGATTAATCATAAATCAAAATAGGATCCTATTTGATACGGGATGCTAGACTCTTTTGTATAGATAAAAAGCCAAAAGGGTCCAGATTACGTCATTCTTTACTATAATTGGTCTTTTACCCTAAACCGGTCTTAGAAACTGAATTCCATTGATTGAATTCAAACAGTACCACGAATACCCTCTTGTTTAGATTTCAAGAAATGAAATAAAAAATTGGGGCCGTCTTATTAAAAAAAAATATAAGAAAGATAGAGGTTTTCGCATTTCGATTTCGAATGTATCCTTGGAAATTCACGGAGGTAGGGTATGTAAGGATTTTTTAAGCCACTCACTTACATATCAAAGTGAAAGGGAGGGGGAGGGCCCATCCGACTTTTTTTGAATTCAAACTCTTGTGATCTATGTTGCCATCTTACTTGGATCACAAATGGATTCCGTTTTATTTTGTTTTATTTTGGTATTATTTGAACTCGATTCAATTTATGAAAAAACGTCTTATTCAGAGAAGAGTTTTGAAAATTCGAAACAAGAAGTCCATTTTATCAAAAATTAGACTCTTAAAAAAATTCTACTCTGAAAGAGAGGTTGCTCAAAAAAGTAATTTTGAGTCTGATATTCGGATATATATAAGAGGCCGCTCTGGGACGGAAGGATTCGAACCTCCGAATAGCGGGACCAAAACCCGTTGCCTTACCGCTTGGCCACGCCCCATTTGAATTTCTTTTCTATTCGATACTAATAAACACTAATATTGGTTGTTCGTCAATTCCCGGCCAAATCTCTATGCAATAAATTAGATTCTTTTTTTTAAGATTTTGACACAAGTAGATGGAGAATTAAACTCCATTTATTGATCATTACATAGAATTCAATTAAGATATTGTATGAAAGTATGATTTCTTCTATTCTCTTGTGAGAATTGAAGGATTTTTGTTTTGATTGGTTCGGTTCAAAGAAGTATTTTTTTTGTCTACCTTACTTTCTTTTCGTCATTTTTAGCTTATATCAATAACATATTTTTAACTCAATCAAAATACAATTATCTCCAAGAACAAAATGTTTGTTATGCTTAATACCTTTAGTTTGATCTATATCTTTCTTAATTCTGCCCTTTATTCGAGTAGTTTTTTATTCGGCAAATTACCCGAGGCGTACGCTTTTTTGAATCCAATTGTAGATATTATGCCAGTAATACCTCTTCTCTTTTTTCTCTTAGCCTTTGTTTGGCAAGCTGCTGTAAGTTTTCGATAAGATCGTTAATAGTGTCCGAGCAAAATTCATGATTTATTCAAGCTCGAGAAAAAAAAAATTCTAACAATTGATAAGACCAGATGAGTCTTCCAATTTGAATGAACCCTCAAGTAAAACAGTAAACTTCTTGGGCAGACACGATAAATTTGGATTTCCCCATTTCACGATTCTGACCCTTTTTTTTCACTGAAAGACCCTATTAGAGTCCGCCACAATATCGAAGTCGAATTGTGTTAATTTCGAAAAATCAAAACTCTTTTGTATTTCTATCAATTTGAAAAACCGTTTCATTTCTTGGTGTCAAAATAGGATATGTAGTATAAAAATAGAGAATCTATTCTCTTTTCCCCCCCAAAAAAATTTCTGGAGATTGTGTAATGCTTACTCTCAAACTCTTTGTTTACACCGTAGTTATATTCTTTGTTTCTCTCTTCATCTTTGGGTTCCTATCTAATGATCCAGGGCGTAATCCTGGACGTGAAGACTAAAAAATAAGAAATTTTTCTTTACTTTATTCTTAGAAATGTTTTTAGGATTTGATTTTATCTATTCTACATCTTTAACTAGTCAAATAAAAAAAAGCAAAAGGGTTCGCTAAATTCGAATTTGAAAGATACCCAGTCAGCGACGGAAACGGAAAGAGAGGGATTCGAACCCTCGGTACGAATAGCTCGTACAACGGATTAGCAATCCGACGCTTTAATCCACTCAGCCATCTCTCCTAATTGAAAAAAAAAAAATAATAATAATTACTATGTTCCATTACCCAAAAGATAATGCTTGAAAAAATGAAAAAAAGGCCCTTCTTTACTTTAACTTTATTATATATTATATAGCTTATATATTTTTTTATTGTATTTTGTATTGTATTATACAGATGGATACAACTTTTATCAGCAATTCCATTTTTGATTTCTATAAAATGCAAAATGAAAATAAAGAATGGCCTGGAAAGAGATATCTCGAATCAAAATAGAAAAAAATAAAGAATATCTCGAATCAAAATTACAAAAGGCCGTTTTTTTTTATTTTCACGGCCTGGTCTGGTCAGTACCCAGCCGGGCCTTTTTTTGTTCCAATGAACCATACCGACAAATCATAGAAAATTTGATTTAGATCGAATCAAAGTGTAATTTCTTATTCTTTATTATTCTTTTGTTTCTTCTTCTTTTTTTTTTTATTTAATTTACTTTTACTGGATACTCGAAAAAAGGGAAAAACAGAACGATGTATTTTTTTTTTGCACAATGCATTTTATGTTATGGCTAAAATTGTTTTGTCGAGCCGTATCTGTCAAAACTCCTTCAAGAACAAAATTTGTTATTTTAGTTAGTTATTCGATTTCGTTTTTTATTTTTAAACAAAATAAGTCCTCTTTTCCTAATTTCATTAGGACTCCTAACAAACACGTCAATACTCTAAGCTCTAATTTGCATTTCATTATTTTTTTTTTATTTCTGTCCTATATCGATTACGTCCGATTCCCTTGTTCGACAAAAGTCCCATTTCTATACAATAATCGTATTGTAGCGGGTATAGTTTAGTGGTAAAAGTGCGACTCGTTCTATTAATCCTCTTAATAGTTAAGGGGTTCTTCAGTTTCATTCATATTCTGATCAAAAACTTTATTTCTTAAAAGGATTTAATTTGAATCCTTTACCTCTAAATGAAAGATTCGAGGAAGAATATCCATTCTCGTGATTTGTATCCAAGGGTCAATTAGAAATTTCAAATTTGGATTATGAAATTACGAAACATAACTTTTGTGAATTTGGAATCGGATCAATCTTTCCAATTGAATAAGTATAAGTAAGGGATCC